CCCCTTTCTACCCGTCTCACGTCTCATATAAATAGAAGATATTTTTTCGTTATATAATATGGGATCATATGGGAGCAAATAGTAAATAGGTATGAATAGAGCAAGAAAAAAGGGAATAGTGGAGAAAAATTTACACAAAGCTAGATACAGTAACCCTCCCCCCCCTTTTTTTTTTCATTAATTTGATTTCGTTTGATTAACGCGAAGTTCCTTAAAGATCTCTGCCCTCTTTGAAATATCATGAACAGTTCCTGTAGGTTGAGCTCCCTTTTCAAGGAAATATAGAATAGCGGGAACGTTTGAATAAGTTTGATTCTTTATCGGATCGTAAAAACCCACTTTCCGAAGATCTCTTCCGTCTCTTCGGGATCGAACATCAATTGCAACGATTCGATAGATGACTCATTGGGATAGATGTAGATGAACAATGCCCCCCCTAGAAACGTATAGGAGGTTTTCTCCTCGTACGGCTCGAGAAAGAATGGATTCTATTTTATGTTTTATGTATATAGTGACAAATAGAGCCTCAAATCATTAAATCAATTAGACTCTCATTTTAGGCGTTTTTTTGTTCTTCCTTCCCGAAAAAAAAAACCATTCGTACTCATAACTCAAGTTGGATAATTATCAAAGAGTTCAAAGGAAAATCCTTAGGCATTTCATTTATTGAGCTGTCTCTAACCCCTTTTGTTTGTCTCGTTTAGAATCCATTTTGATTCCTCACTCTGATTCAGTTGTTGAGACAATTGAAAATGGTGTTTCCTTGTTCGGGGATCCTTTATCGTTGCTTTGAATCATTGGGTTTAGACATTACTTCCGTGATTCTTAATCCTTTCAAAATGGCAGCAACATACCTTTTGCGATTTCTTTCTATAGAAGAATCATACGAACGGTGGATTGCCGCGTGATACACTTTTGATAGAAAAGGTTTTACCAATTACAACAAATTTTCCTTTTGGATTTGAAACTTGTTCGAATTGGATCCTTTCTATTTCTAGAGCAAAGATATACTTACGAAGTTGTTCCAACTTATTGATTGACACTAACCCTAGATCCTTGCCCTGGTGAAATAAATCAAGATTTTCTGCTCGAGCTCCATCATGTACTATTTACAACCCAACAAAATAGGGATTCTAGTAGAACAGAACAAACTATGTCGAACCAAGAGCACCTTCAGTCCTATATAAAATGGTGGATGTAAGAATCCACAGCCGATCATGTCCTTCAAGTCGCACGTTGCTTTCTACCACATCGTTTCAAACGAAGTTTTACCATAACATTCCTCTAATTTGGAACCGGTATGGAATTGATTCAATATAGAATCATGAATAGTCATTGGCTCAATCAGTACATAGTAATCTATACTTTCTTATTTTTCTATATGGATGGGTAGGTATTTATCTAGAGAAGTCTCATCAAGAATTCAATTTAACCCCATATTTTCTCGTATGAATTAAATAATTTTAAAAAACCGGAATAAGCGAGTTCTTCTTTAATCTGCATCTTCAACGGATTGCTCAAGATGATCACTCATGAAAGATCCAATTAATTCTTTTTTGAACAACTAAACTAAAGAGGTTCTTTAATTAGATTCCCAATCCCGGAACGGAATAAGTATAAGTCATCAATTAAATAAGCTAATCCAATCACCCGTAAAAGCCGAAAGTAACTCAATAGGATAGATTCGCCAATCTCACACTTATTCGAGTACCAAGGATTCATAAGAAATCATGAAAATAGGAATCATTTAAAACGTTTCATTTGCAAAATTTCCTACTTCGACATCATTATTTGAATAAACTTTTCTAGTAAGGATAAAGACCTAATTTGATCTCTAAATCAATCAACAAGTCGTCCCAATCATAACATAATGAGTAGCAAAAAATTTTGATTTGTAGCGGATATCTCATTAATTAAAGAGATACACATTTTCTCATCATAAGAGAGAGAAATCCACGTTTCTTTTCCAATGGAATCATCAATTATTTTTAAACCAGATAGATAGATCGAGAAAGAAATCCAATGTCTTTCTTTTTCGTGAAGGCGGCTTTTTTTTTTCGTGAGGGCAGATAGATGGGGGTGGATAGAAAAGACTTATGTAGGGTAAGGTTTAGGCCATTATTCTTTCATCTAATTGATAAAACCAGAATCGGAAGAATAGAAACTTTCCCTATCTATCAAATAGACCGAACAATTGTCACTGGTGGTAGTCGCGTATATTTGATTTAAGGGATCACAGATCCTTTTCAACAAAATGGAAATGACGCTGTCACTGAAATAGAACAATAACAATACATATAGACTGTAGGCATTGACTCTTTTTCTACGTATTTTACTTCAGGGCTAGTAATCTTTCCATAAATTCCATCCATAAACCATAAAGTCAAGTAAATGGAATGTATGAATTTCCCTCTAGGCTTAATCGCTACATTGATTTGATTTCTAATTATTCATTAGAGCCAGACGCGAAATAAAAAAAATGAGGTCCAAAGAAAATGCA